AGGGAAAAACTCCATGAAAGGAACATTAATGATTCATATAAATCACTTAGTGGAAAATGTCCCGAATAAACCCAACGAGTAACTAATAATCCTGTTATACAGGAAAAAGTCATTATCATCCCCTTTTCGGATGAATCATATAGTTTTACGATTTCATCGACTAAAAAAGTTATGAAATGAATTGTAATTACAATTGAAACAATCGAAAAAGAAATATGAGTTAATATATGCTCTAAAGTTGAAAATATCATAATTTTTTTTTAAGGAGTCCCATAATTATAAAAAGGAAATCGGAAATTGAATTCATTATAGGATCTATTTACTTTTTTTAGGAGATGACATGCCGCCACTCGGACTCGAACCGAGATGCTCTAGCACTGCTTCCTAAGAGCAGCGTGTCTACCAATTTCACCATAGCGGCTTGTCTTGAATTCATAATACCCTATGAATAAGCAATCGTCTAGATTTAAGAATTAAATTGTTGCAATATTTTTTAGGAAAGATTCAAATTGATGAATAAAAATTCGTTCAAATAGGTATTTGAAGGTTCATTATTTGAATTTAGGCTCTTAGTTTTAGTGTGTATTTTAGACTCTCCTCGACTTGAACTCTTGGAAAACTAGATAGTCCAACTATGAATTAAGGGATAGAACCCCCCCCCCAAAAAAAACATTTTTGTTTTGTTTTAATGAACTGTTTTTGATTTATTTGATTTCAAACATCGAAACCAAAAAATCCATTTTATCAATGAACAAAAAAATTTTGGATCAGTAAAAATTGACACATATTTATCCAAAAAAATTTGTTAAGTGTTTTTGAGTGGATTGATGGCAATAAATATACGGGAATCTATATAGGAATTCATAGAAAATACAAAAAGAAGAAAGTTGCACAAAAAGGTTTAGAATTTTAATCAATTAGTTTCAATGATTTTGATTTTTTACTCGCCTTTCTATAGAGAAAACGTGGATCTAGAGAAAAAAGAAAACCTTATATTCTTATATTATTGCTTATATTATTGTAAGAAACAGGCTGATGGGGAAAATAATACTCCCCACCTTGGAAATGAGAAAATATACTAAAAAGACAATTACGTATCTTATGTTTTTTTGTAAAAAAAAAAAGGATTCTTTTTTTTTTTTGAATTCAGTACGGTAAAGAGAAAAATCCTTATTATAATTCTAAGAGCGAAACAAATTCCATTTCCTATTGATTAACTCAACAGGGAATGGAAGGCGGGAATTTTATTTTCGAAACGAAATGAGTCAATTTTTGAGTCAAACCGATTCAGATTATTGTAACATGTTATGTTTTATTACTTATTTTATTTGTTTGTTGCACAAAAAAACTTTTGGAATTCCCGGTAGAAATAGATTTCCCTAAGGAAAACGCTTTTAACGCTGCCCAATACCCCTTCTTTTTCCAAAAATTTTTACGAATACGCTTTTTTGATGCAGAAGTACGTTTTTTTGGAACTGCCATTTAAATAAAAATTAAGAGATTACTCATTGGTATAGCTGGATGTGAAAGACATCTATTGTTCAAAAGAAATTTGCGCTTTGCCAATTCATTATGTATTTCTTTTCTAGATAATATTTTTGATTCTAAAATCAAAAAGAATACATAAGATGCGTGAAAGATATGGGAAAATAGCATAAACTATTTTTATTACTAAAAAAAAAGAATATTCTTTTTTTTTTAGTAACTTGTCAAATTCGCGAAAAATATGCCTAATTTAACTTGAATTTGAAAGTTCGAAGGAGACTAGTAATTAATCTGCTTTTTTCATATGATTTGACCAATTGTAACTTCTTGATTTGAATATTTGAAGTATTTAGCAGAAACTTCTAAAGAATAAGTATAAAAAGAAATAAAAATTCAAAAATTCTATTTCTATTTAAGTTATTAAGTTAGTGCATATCTTTATTTTTTTATTGACTCCTTTCAAAAAGAGGTAAGATCCGGTGAATCGGAAACAATTAATATTAATTAAGAATTAAAAAACTTTTTTTATGGAACAGACATATCAATATGCGTGGATCATACCTTTCCTTCCACTTCCAGTTCCTATGTTAATAGGAGTGGGACTTCTTCTTTTTCCGACAGCAACAAAAAATCTCCGTCGTATGTGGGCTTTTTCGAGTATTTTATTGTTAAGTATAGTCATGATTTTTTCAACTAATCTGTCTATTCAGCAAATAAAAAGTAGTTCTATCTATCAATATGTATGGTCTTGGACCCTCGATAATGATTTTTCTTTAGAATTCGGCTACTTGATCGATCCACTTACTTCTATTATGTCAATGTTAATCACTACTGTTGGAATTATGGTTCTTATTTATAGTGATAATTATATGGCTCACGATCAAGGATACTTGAGATTTTTTGCTTATATGAGTTTTTTCAGTACTTCGATGTTGGGATTAGTTACTAGTTCTAATTTGATACAAATTTATATTTTTTGGGAATTGGTTGGAATGTGTTCCTATCTATTAATAGG